ATGAATTGAGCATCTTTATATAGAAGAATTATTTTTAGGTTCATGTTAATAGGTCTTATTTTATGAATTCCACTATTAGTGTTAGGTGGTCTTATTATGACTTTATTAGGTGTAGTATGATTTTTAAAAGACACTTTTATTCAAACTTCTCATTATTTAAAAGGTTTTTTCTTATTTATACTTAGAGAAGTACTTATTTTTGCTAGTCTATTTGTTACATGTTTATGGTTCCGAGACGCAAAAGACATTAATATTTCAGAATATAATGAATTACCCTTATTAGGGTCTTTCTTGTTATTAGGTTCATCAGTAACAGCTACATGTTATCATCTACAAATGAAGTTAAGTAACTTACATCTTTTATTAACTATAGTTCTTGGAGTATTGTTTATTATATTACAGGGTTTTGAGTATGATGAAAGTGTTGTAAACTTATTTAGTAGTGTTTATCATGCTAGATGTTTTACCACTATAAGATTACATTTTAGTCATGTTCTTATAGGTCTATTCTTATTATGCGGTTTATTATTTTATACACCAAAGATGGTAAAGTTATATTATAGTAATTTAGTGATTTGATATTGACATTTTGTTGATTATATTTGATTACTAGTATATAGTGTAGTTTATATTTTCTAAATTAAGTTAAGTTAAGTTTAAACTGTTAGGTTGTGGCGCTAAAAATAAATCAAGATTTACTTAATATAAATGATTAAAATTGTAAAGAATAATATTTATGATTTACCTACCAATAGAGGTTTAAATTATTATTGGTGTAGTGGGTTTGTTTTAGGAGGCACTATAGCTATTCAAGTACTTACTGGCATATTACTTTCTCTTTTATACGTAGCCGATCAAAATATTAGTTTTGGTTGTGTAATGGGTTTCAGTAATGAGGAATTGTCATTGTGGTTAGTACGTTATTTTCATATATGAGGGGCAAGAGGAATTTTTTTTATAATGTTTATTCATATGGGACGTGCTTTATATTACGGTAGTTACAAAAAGGGATTTGTATGAAGAGTAGGTTTTGTTCTTTATCTTCTAATGATGATAGAAGCATTTTTAGGCTATATATTACCATGACACCAAATGTCATTCTGAGCAGCAACAGTTTTAACTGGTGTTGTGCAGAGTGTTCCGTTTATTGGTAAATTATTATATAATTATATAGTAGGGGGGTTTGGGGTAACTAATGTTACTTTAGTTCGAATGTTTGCTGCCCATGTTATTATAGCTTTTATAATACTAGGTTTAGTCGGAGTACATTTATTTTATTTACATAAGCAAGGCTCTAATAACTCTTTAAGTTTAAGTAATGGGTACAGAGACTCTGTTTATTTTCATCACTACTACTCTACTAAGGATTTACTAGCTGTATCTATGTTTATAAACCTTATAGTAATAGTTATGTTAATATCCCCAGATTTAGCATTAGATTCAGAAGCTTACTTACGTGCAGATCCAATGACTACTCCTGTTAATATTAAGCCAGAATGGTACTTTTTATTTTATTATGCTATGTTACGGTCTATTAGTTCTAAGATAGGAGGTTTAGTACTCGTTATTACTTTCTTAATTTTGTTATGAGTTCCATTCAGATCTAATAAGAAAGGTTCTTCTTATAATTTAGTATACCAATTAAACTTTTGGTTAATAGCAAGTAATTTATTTATGCTAAGGTATTTAGGTGCGTGCCACCCAGAGTGACCTTATGATTGAATAAGTTTTATATGTAGTATATTTATAGTTATACAACTTATAGTATTAAAGTTTTTATAAATGTTAAAACTATTTTTATTTGTCTTTATAATTTATTGTATAAACTTATTAATAAGTGGGTTTGAACTCATTAAATTAATAATATTTTTAGAGAGTTTAAATATATTATTCATCCTTTTTTCTGGTATACTCCTTATAAGCTGCAAACCTTTACTTTGAGTTTATTTTATAGCTGTTGCTACTATAGGTGTAGTTTTTATACTATGTCTATTAAGACGATTATGATTCTGTGACAAATTTTTCCTTTAAGATTATTTTTATTATTATGCTTAGTTCTAGTCTCTTTTTTAAAAGGGTGTAATAGGTATCTTATAATTAAAGATTATATTAGCTTAGATAGTTTTGGTTTGTGTCTCAGACTAATACCATTATTTAGAGTACTTTCATTAATAGTTTTAATTTATAATGATCTAAGAAATATAAATATATTATTAATTATGTTAAGAGCCATTTCAAGTATAATATGTTTTAATTGTAACAAATTTATAGTATTTTTTTTATCTTATGAATTAAGTATTATATTTTTATTATTTAGTTTATTTACTGGCTCACCATATTCAGAGCGAGGACTAGCAGGATGATATTTTTTAGGATATTTAATAATAGGAGGTATTCCATTATTACTTTTATGTATTTACAAAAGTCTTAAAAAAGGGTTTATGTCATTTAATAGTAGTGAATTGATAAATTATCTTTTATTCATATTATTTATTACTAAGGTACCACTATTTCCTTTCCATGGCTGATTACCAATTGTACATGCAGAAGCAAACAGTTATGTCTCTATAATGCTTAGTGGTTATATAATGAAGTTAGGTGTGTTAGGTATTGTTCGTTTATTCGGAACTTCTGGTGATTTACTGAAGTTATACTTAATAATATTTTTTATTGCAAGTTGTTACTTTTTAATTACTAGTGTAATAGAATTAGATAAAAAGCGATGATTAGCCTTTCTTAGTCTGGGTCATATAAGAGTAGGGGTATTAGGAGTCTTAAGTATCCCCCACAGTAAAGATTACCTTATAGGTAGATTTAGTTTAGGACATGGTTTATCCGTAATTTTTTTATTTCATTATTTCAAAGTTCAATCAAATCTTATTGGTTCACGTAACTGAGTAATAATGCTAAATAATAATAAAAGTGGTATGATATGAGTAGTTATCTTAGGGTTATTAAGTTTAATAGCTTTTCCGCCTAGAATTTTATTTTTTAAAGAAGTTATAATCTTTATATCTAATATTACCTGTAAAAGAGTATTATATATTTTTTATATTTATATATTAATTGGGGTCATTGCCCCTATATGTATATTAAGTTTAATATTGAGACGTTTAAGTGATAGAAGTAGATTTAATTGTTATAAAATAAAATACTTAATACTATTTTGTGTAATGGTTATTTTTTACTTATACTTTGTTATACTATAAAGTTTCTCTTAGCTTAAGTTAAAAGCGCTAATTTGAAGAGTTAGAGTTAGTTTTATTACTAGAGAAAATAATATATTTATATATTAAAATATGGTAATGCTATCCAGCAAAGCCAGCTATTTGTTATAAGTTTTTAAGCCAACTTGTGGCGTGAGAAGTACCCTTACTAGATTCGGGCACCTCACCTCTTGATTACATTGTGCGCTTAGTAAACATTTACTAAGTAGTATCAAGATTTGACAATTGTCAAAAGTTACTCTTATACCAAACAGTCAAGCTATATATTCTCTTCGTTTTATTCGTTTTTTATACAAATAAAGTAAGTAGATGAGGCAAAAGTTTATCATCGTGGGAACAAACACATAGTAACCCGTAGACGATTGATAACAGTGGACACACGTAGTGGTACTATGTGTGTATACACTATTCGTTATATTTATTGGAGAAAAAGGAGTCAATGAACTTCTCCCAGGAGCACTTACTATTGTGGGTAATGCAAAATTGTCTGGTTTAATATATTGTTTAATATATAAAAAAAAAAAAATCCAAAAAGTGTAATGGCGGTGTATATACATATAATATATTGTCTTAATTAAGGGGAAGAAGGCTGAAAAATAAAGTGAAAATAGGGGTAAATTTATAAAAAAGACAACATAAATTTATTATAGCTATATAGGGAAATTTAATTTGGTTAAATTACCCCTATAGAACAGCTGTGTTTTCAAAAATGTAAAAAATCAAAGAATTTCTTATATTGTTGTATAGGTACTAAAAAAAGCAATTTTACAAATGAAGCGTTTAGCGGTAAAATTCTAGTATTAAAATGATTTTTAAAAGTAGTTTAAATTACCTAGTGTCTTATATTAAGAATATAATAAATAACAAGATACTCAGTAGTTTACTGTTATTTGTTATATTATTTGAATTTATGACATACCGTATTCCTGGTGTCTTTGACGTTCATTACTTTATAGTGTTTCTGTTGATTGTACTTATTCCATACTTTTTCAGTCTATTTACAAGACGTATAATACATGATTGAGAAGAATTCTTTTGTAGTTTTACTCCAGTAGGAGCCCCAATTGCTATTGCTCCGTTTGTGTGTATAGCTGAAGGTATAAGCTATTTAGTACGTCCCTTAGTTCTTATATTACGTCCTTTTCTTAATCTTACTATAGGTGCTTTTGGAGCACTTAGTCTGGGAGGATTCATTAGTTCAAGCCTAAATCCTTTAATTTTTATTCTATTTATTTTTATATTCTTTTACGAAATATTTGTTAGTTTAGTTCATTGGTTTATAGTAACAAATATACTAATATTTTCAATAGACCACTAGTATAATTATACATGATTCTATCTTTATTTAATTTTATAAGAATTAGTTTAGTGAGTATTTGTCTCGTTTTCAGTATATTAAGCTCTAATATACTTGTATTATGGATATTGATAGAAATATCAGGATTTTGTCTAATATACATGTTTTTATCTTGTGATACAAAATCCAATATAAGCTTTTCTTCATTTTTATTTTATCTAGCAAAAGGTATTAGTTCTATATTAATAATATCTGGAGTGTTTATGGAAAGAGTTATACTAATAGAGTTCGGTTTATGTAGTAAGTTTTTTATATTTCCATTCAGAGTAATATTATTTTATGTTTTTAAAAAAGTAAGATGAGTGGTTATATTTGTTATAGGATCTATGTTTAAGTTATTTATTTTAGGACTTAGCAGTATAATTAATATATTAATACATTGAGAGCTATTAATAATGACTATTTTAATATGTATTTTTTTTATACTCTTTATAGAATTAAATATAAAGGGTTTATGGTTTGTATTAAATTTAGGTAGAAGTATAGTATTGTTTATAGGATGTTTATCTCTAAACAAAAAAGATCTTTTTTGACTTTTATCCATTTATCTTTTATTAAGATACATTAATATATATTTACTAAGCAGCTTAGACATAATAAATAGGTTTTATGTTTCTATTAAAAATAAAATAACATTAAATTATTTATTATTCTTAGTAGGGTTTCCTATCTCTTTAAATTTATTATATAAGATATTTAGTATAGTTATTATATTAAACATAAATAATAGTATTCTACTAATATTTTGGTTAACATATATAATATTAGAAACAAGACTATTGTTTTTTTATTTTAGTAGTATTCTCAGTAAATTAAAGAGGTTTTACTAAGATTTTTGGTAAAGTTCTTCTGAATATATGTGTTACAAACATGAGGGTTTATTTTTTTTTATAAATACCAAAAACAAAGTAGTTAATAAATAGAATAAAAATTTTGCGTATTTTAGGAGAGTATTTACTCCTTTGTTATATAGGGTTAGTTAACATATAATATATACTTGTCGTGTATAAGTGGTTTAGATTTAAACACTCTATTATGGTTTATTTAATCGGGGAATTGTTAAGATTTATACTTATTATGGTTTTCGTTGCATTCTTTATTTTGGCGGAACGAAAGGTTCTAGGTTATATACAGTTACGAAAGGGTCCCAAAAAGACTGGAATAGCCGGCTTAATGCAGAGATTTGCAGACTTAGCAAAGCTAATTCTAAAGACTAAGACATATTCATTTCAGTATCGTTCTTTATTCTCATTATTTGGTGTCTATCTAATAGTGTTAGTTAGAATGATGTATTGTAATGTTTATGCACTATATAATGTCGATTATAATAGATACTATATATTATTAGTATTTTTTCTATTAACATCATTATCAAGATACTCTATATTGAGTGTAGGATGAGGTAGTAATAATAAGTATTCTCTCTATGGTAGTTTACGTAGTTCCTTTGGTGCAGTTAGCTATGAAATGTCCTTTATGTGTTTCTTATTAACAATAGGTTCTATTTTAGGGTTTTATAGCTTATATGACAGTTATTTTTCTAAAAGTATTTATAGTAGTATTCTTTTATTATGGCCTATTTATTTAGTTTTTATAGTTTGTTCTTTATGTGAAACCAATCGTATACCATTTGATTTTGCAGAATCCGAGAGAGATTTAGTTTCTGGGTTTAATACAGAGTTCTGTAATTTACATTTTGTATGTTTATTTGCATGTGAGTATTTAATAGTGTTTATTATAGGTTGATTTTCTAGTATTTATTTCTTCAGTGGCTGGTTATATTATTTTATGTTAATGTTTACTATATTTTTCTTTTTATGGTCTCGTGGTACTTTACCACGTTTATACTATAAAGTATTTATAGAGTTCTTTTGATCATATTTATTAGTATTTTTAAGTTGATTTATTTTAATCATTTTATAGTTAAGTTATTTATGGGGGGTTATAGTTTAATTTAAATCATGAAGCTGTTAACTTCAAGATGCTATTTTTAATGGCTTACCCCTTTTAAGATAGTTTAAATAAAATATTATTTTTGGGTAATAAAAATCTCTGTAAAGAGTCTTACTGATAGGGCTGCTTAGCAGGTTGCTTTGATATAGCAAATCGTAAAATTATATTTTCATCAGTAAAGAGTATAGCTATATTTAAGTAACAGGTTCTTACCCTGTAGAAGGGCATTGCTCTATTCTTATTAAATGTTATTTTATGTTAGATCAATACTTGTGTTTATGTTATTAGTTGTTTTAGTTCACTCTTATCACTTGTATCTATGGAATAAAACACTTACTAGTATAGACAATGTGTGGGTAAGTTCATTTGAATGTGGGTTTTTGAACTTTAGTAGTGCCTATAGAAGTTTTACTTACGGATTTATCTTTTTTTTAGTAGTATTTGTATTATTTGATTTAGAAGTGTCTTTATTAGTTAAATTCTGTTTCAATATATCTTATATAGATAAATTTATTTTTTATTATCTGTTTATTATAGGCTTATGTTTAGGTTTTACATTTGAGCTTTTATCTGGTAGATTAAAGTGAGTAGTGTAAGGAAAATATTATAAATTTACTGCTAATAAATTTAAGAAATTTACATATTTCATTTTCCTATTAATTTTATAAAAGGAATTACGTTAAATTAGACGATTTGTTTTCAAAACAAAAAGTGTATAACATATACATTCCTTGTACTATGAAATATTTATTATCTTGATTATTCACTTTAGACCATAAGCGTATTGGTATAATATATAGTGTAGTAGGGGTATGAGCTGGATTTGTAGGTTTAGGTTTAAGAATTCTAATTCGTATTCAGTTATCAGACCCATACTTTAATATAATCCCTTTTGAAGTATATAATTACGTTATCACCAGGCATGGTATTATAATGATATTTTTCTTCTTAATGCCAGTTTTAATTGGTGGGTTTGGAAATATACTATTACCTATACTTTTAAATTTAAATGATTTAAACTTACCTCGGTTAAATGCTTTAAGAGCATGGTTATTAATGCCATCTATGGTTTTAGTATTTGCTAGTATATGATTCGGTAGAGGTACTGGATGAACTTTTTATCCCCCGTTATCTGGTGCAAGATTTAGCCCTAGCGTAGGGACTGACTTTTTAATGTTTTCTTTACATTTATCTGGTATTTCTAGGATATTTAGTTCATTAAATTTTATTTGTACTATTATTAGTGCATGAGGAGTTTCAGTAAATATAAAGGACACAGCTATAGTGGTATGAGCTTATCTGTTTACTTCTATTTTACTTATTTTATCTTTACCAGTTTTAGCAGCTGGTATAACAATGTTACTTTTTGATCGTAACTTTAATTCTTCTTTTTTTGATCCAGTAGGTGGAGGTGATCCAGTACTTTTTCAACATTTATTCTGATTTTTTGGGCATCCAGAAGTTTATGTATTAATTTTACCAGCGTTCGGTATGGTTAGGCATATATGTATTACTCTAAGAAAAGGAGAACAACCATTTGGTTATTATGGTATGGTTTTTGCAATGTTTTCTATAGTATGTCTTGGTAGGGTAGTATGAGCTCATCATATGTTCTCTATAGGTATGGATATAAAGACTTCAGTATTTTTCAGTTCTGTTACTATGATAATTGCGGTTCCTACTGGTATTAAGATATTCACATGATTATTTATGTTATCAAGTAGCTCTAATAAGTTAAATAATCCTATTGTCTGATGAGTTTATGGTTTCATAATTTTATTTACAATAGGAGGTGTAACTGGTATAGTTTTATCTTCTTCTGTATTAGATGTAATGCTACATGATACTTGATTTGTAGTGGCTCACTTCCATTATGTTTTCTCGTTGGGTTCATATAGTGGTGTAGTTTTATCTACTATATGATGATGACCTTTAATTACAGGTCTAAGTTTAAGTAGTATTTTATTAAAGGCACACTTTATGTTATCAATGTTAGGCTTCAATTTATGTTTCTTTCCTATCCATTATTTCGGGTTATGTGGTTTACCACGACGTGTTTGTTTATATGATGACTCATTTTATTGAATTAATATACTAAGTAGTTTAGGTAGATTAATCTCCGGGTTAACTGCTTTTATGTTTTTCTATATTTTATGGGAAAGTTTCAGTAGACGACGTATAGTTTTAGGTTTATGAAATGAAAGTAGTAGTGTAGTAAACGGTTTAAATGGTTCTTTAAAGTACCATGTTGAATTTACATCTATATTCCGAACTTTTGTAATTTAATATTAAAGGGTTTAGTTAGTTTTATATAAAATATGGTTTTTGTAATACCAAGCAATCTAATAGGTACTAAGCTTTAATTATAAAGTAATTTAAGATTAAATTACCTTTTGCATCATGATTAAATGATTATAATTCTAATATTAGAACTTTCGAAAATGTGTGATCTTATATAAAATTAAGTTGATTGGGTAATTCATATAAATTTTATATAAGAAGTGATAAATTACACGTACACATTTATATCTAATTGGAGTGGTTTTATTAAACATTATTATTTTATTATAATAATGCCTTTTATTTGTTGTTTAATAATAAACTTATTAATGGATTAATATTATCCTAAATCTTGTTATAAAGTATATATTAATTTAATTAACAATTTATTAAATCCTCCCATATTAATATATTTATGTTGATTATGTTATAAATAAGTATAAAAATAAAATAATTTTTTCTCGTAGTAATCCGAACTGTTTATTAAAAACATTTCCTAATTTAATATTTATTAGGTATCCCCTGCTCATCGTTGTTTTAACCAACAAGAAGCCGCAGTATTTTGACTGTGCTAAGGTAGCATAATTAATTGCCTCTTAAATAGAGGATTGTCTGAATGGGGTAATTGGGTTTAATTTAAAATTTATTTTAGAAGAAATTAATTTGTAGTTGCAGAATACTACATTATAATATAAGACGGAAAGACCCTAAGAGCTTAATTTCTTTTATTTTGGGCAAAGCTATATATTTATTTAGTTTATAAACCTTTTGGGATAAAATCAAAGTTACCTTAGGGATAACAGGGTTAGATGTATTTAGAGTTCTTATCAATATACATAATTGCCACCTCGATGTTGACTTAAATTTACTCTATTGTGTAGAAGCTTTAGTAGTAAGCCTGTTCGGCTTTTAAAATTTTTCATGAGTTGAGTTAAGACCGGTGTAAGCCAGGTCGGTTCTTATCTATAACTGGTCTGCTATAGTACGAAAGGATTTAGTAGTAAATATTTTATTAAAATTTTTATAGTGTATGAAACAAAAATTTATTTTGCAAAAATAAATACGGTATTTAATTTTACCCATACATTTAAAGTGGTTTAATTTTAGCCATATAAATACTTTAAAGAATCCACATATTTTTATTAAATCATATAAAACAGCATAATAGTAGTTGTTAATTTAGTGGATAGATTTTATGTTTCTAACTATTAGAGCTAAGTTCTTTATAATTATCTAGGAAAAGTCACAGTGCCAGCATCCGCGGTTATTCTGTTTAGTATTATTTAAAAATATATAAATAAGGTTAATTCTTATATTATATTAGTAGAATATCAATAATATAACAATTTATTAGCCTGATATTATAATAAATAAGTTTTTAAGAATGAGATTAGATACCTCAGTATTACTTATATAATAACTTTTAGTTAAACTAAAGAAATTTGGCAGTCTTTTATTCTCTACTGGGGGTTGTGTGTGTTAAAGGATGATCCACCAATTAACTTACCTTTGTTTTATGTAGGTGTACGTCTGACTTAATACTAATATAAAGATATATTAGTGAATATAAATCATTAATTTAAGTCAAGTCTATGTGCCACTATATATAGGTTCACATGCTACACATTTATAATTTAATTGTTGTAATTACTATTATAATTTAGGACTAGTAAGTATATATATTTAAATAGGTATATATAATAGAGTTTAATAGAGGTACATACCGCCCGTCAATCTCGGTTCTCACTGAGATAAGTCGTAACATGGCAGCCTATGGGGAACCAGAGGCTTGTAAAATGTCTTTAAGTTTAATATATTATGATATAGTTACTTATACTATTTTATTATGTACTTTTCTATGTATAATGGTTATATACTATCTATTTGAAGTTTCTAATTTATATAATAGTAATTTATTATTAAGGAATGAATGGAACATCTTAGAGTTATTATGAACTGTTATACCAACAGTTTTAGTAAGAATTTTATGTGTTCTTAACTTAAGTTTTATTTACTTTGATTCTGAGTTGGAAGCAGAAGAATTAATAAAGGTTATAGGTCGTCAATGATATTGAAGCTATGATGATTCTTTTAAAGGATTTTATGACTCTTATTACAGAGACGTGTTGACTTATAATGTTGATAATCCAATGGTTTTACACTTTAATAAGACTACACGAATTTTAGTGAGTTCTTCTGATGTAATTCATTCTTTTTCTGTTCCAGATTTAGGGTTAAAGATGGATGGTATACCAGGGCGGATTAATCACTTGTCTTATTTACCTGATCGAGTTGGAGTTTTTGTTGGATATTGTAGAGAATTGTGTGGAGTAGGACACTCTTTTATGCCAATCTGTATTGAAGTAGTCAAGAAATAACAAAAAATCAAGTGAATTTTACTAAAAAAATAAAAAGATTCTTTTAGCGGTAAAATTTTAAAAATTGTAGAAATTTTAACAATTTGAAAGGTAACTACCTTACAAACAGAAATTATATTAGTGTAATTTTATAAGCACATGAACTTTTCGTGTTCAAGGAAGCAGTAAATTGCTATATAATATAAATGAGAATAACAAGAGTTTTATTTAGATTTTTAGTTTTATTATCATGTAGGTACAAAGTATTTGTAGCAGGTGGGTCTTATTGCTTATTTTTAGTAATGTTAAGACTAATTAGAAGTTCTATTTTATATTTGACTACTATGTCTTTTTGATATTGTATTATAATGTTATTAATATATGTTGGAGGTGTATATATTTTATTATTATTTGTATCCATTTATTCATATAAAAGGTTTAGTTATAGCAAATTTTTATCAAGACTAGTATTTATAAGATTTTTGATTATTAGAATATTATATAGTGATAGTGCTTGGTCAACAGAGGTATGATGTAATACAATTAGATTTAGAATCTTCAATGATGAGTCAAGTATGCTTATAAGAATTAATAACTGGGTGTCTTTTATATTTATTCTAACAGTAATAATTTTAAGATTAATAATTTTTTCATTCATTTTTTCCAATAATGGGAGATATATTCGATAGTAAGACTGGGTTAGTATAATAAGTGCGTAGAATTGTAGCTTCTAAAGTAATGTTAATTCATTACCTAGAATTTAAAGATGTTAGAAGTTAAATAAGTTTGTTTTAGGTACAAAAAATGGGGTTATCCCTCTTTAAGTATAGAGTGATGTAATTTAGCATAATGTTTTTTGGTAACATAGGAGGTAGTAACTCTCTATAAATAAAAAAGATAAGTTAAATAAACTGTTTGATTCATGATCAAAAAATACACTTTTGTGTTCTTTTTAAATAATGTATATATACATATTAAAATATGGTAATGCTATCCAGCAAAGCCAGCTATTTGTTATAAGTTTTTAAGCCAACTTGTGGCGTGAGAAGTACCCTTACTAGATTCGGGCACCTCACCTCTTGATTACATTGTGCGCTTAGTAAACATTTATTAAGTAGTATCAAGATTTGACAATTGTCAAAAGTTACTCTTATACCAAACAGTCAAGCTATATATTCTCTTCGTTTTATTCGTTTTTTATACAAATAAAGTAAGTAGATGAGGCAAAAGTTTATCATCGTGGGAACAAACACATAGTAACCCGTAGACGATTGATAACAGTGGACACACGTAGTGGTACTATGTGTGTATACACTATTCGTTATATTTATTGGAGAAAAAGGAGTCAATGAACTTCTCCCAGGAGCACTTACTATTGTGGGTAATGCAAAATTGTCTGGTTTAATATATTGTTTAATATATAAAAAAAAAAAAATCCAAAAAGTGTAATGGCGGTGTATATACATATAATATATTGTCTTAATTAAGGGGAAGAAGGCTGAAAAATAAAGTGAAAATAGGGGTAAATTTATAAAAAAGACAACATAAATTTATTATAGCTATATAGGGAAATTTAATTTGGTTAAATTACCCCTATAGAACAGCTGTGTTTTCAAAAATGTAAAAAATCAAAGAATTTCTTATATTGTTGTATAGGTACTAAAAAAAGCAATTTTACAAATGAAGCGTTTAGCGGTAAAATGTTAGATATATAGCTTAGTTTGAAGCTAAGCTGACTAAATACAATTTAGCTAACATTTTAAGTTAAATACTAGTGTCAGAGATTTATGAGTCGATTTTAAGCGTCGAATACGAAAGCTTGTCTTTCCTAGTATTACCAATGTCTTGTATCCAAGGATAATGTTTCGGCCATTATTTATGTAGCTGAGTACTACCTTTGGTTATGCTTATAAATATATTATTAGTACCAGTAGTATACACCATTATTTTATTATCTATAGCTTATATGGATTTTAATATTATTGTGGGGTCTAATACATTAAGTTATTTAATAAGAATATACTATAATTTTACAGTAGATTATATAAGTATAAGTTGTTTGACAATGCTAATTACATGTTTTATGATAGCAGGGTTATTTTATTGACATTATTTCTCATGACATAGTGATTATTTAATAATAAAAATTCAATTATTTGTTCTCAGAATGGTATATCTTATATTATCTAGAAGTGTAGTAAAAAGCTTTATAGGATGAGAATTATTAGGTATTTCTAGATTTTTTTTAATATTATATTATAGTATTTATTATTCTGCTCGAGCTGCTTCTGTTACCGTTTTATCTTCACGTCTTGGTGACGTAGGGTTTTTTATATTTTTGTCATGCGTGATAAATGATATTTTTGATAGTATAAGTTTATCATGTTGTATATTTATTCTATTTCTTCTTATAAGAAAGAGAGCAGTATTCCCTTTAACCAGATGACTTTTAGAAGCAATGCGTGCTCCTACTCCAGTAAGTAGTTTAGTACATTCTTCTACTCTGGTAGCAGCTGGAGTAGTATTAATATGTCGTTATGAAGTATTTTTAATAAAAGGGCCATATAGATACATATTTTTTATATTATGTATATGTACAACCTTATTAAGAGCGTCAGCGGCATTTTTTTATAGCGATACTAAGAAGGTTATAGCTTTATCCACTTGTAACAATATAAGATGATGTTACATTTATCTTTATAAAGGGATGGCAGAGTTATGTTTATTACAATTAGTTTGTCATGGTATATTTAAGTGTATTTTATTTTGTTTAATAGGGGATTTTTTAGTAAACTCTAATAATAGTCAGAATAAGAGAATGCATTATTATTTTCATTCTTTTAGTTATAACATAATAATTACAGTTATCTGTTTGTTTATAAGAGGTTTCCCATTTTTAGGAGTATATTTCAGAAAGCACTTATTTTTGAGGTACCTATCTGACATTAATAAAATATTAGTTCTTACTTTTATTTTGTTAGGGTTAAGTTTTTCATTTTTATACACATTCCGCCTATTAAAAGTCTTAAATATAGACTTAAATACTAAAAGAAACGGATTCAAAAACTTATTTTATGTTTGTATAGTTATGTTACCAGTTCTTGTATTAATAAAAAGATTGTTAACTAAAAGGTTACTTGAAGATAATTTACCAAGACACCTTGTCTCTATACTAATAAAAGTATTAATTGTTATAACAAGGTTAATTGGGTATATTTACTATTATAACAGTTTAAGTCGGTGAAATAGAAGTCTTTATGGTCAAGATTTTCTTATATTCGACACCAGTGCAATATTTATGTTTATAATTAATATAATTTATAATAGTAGTATCTTTCGATGGGAGTCAGAACTAATTAAGAACATCTTATTTGTTCGTACAAATTATAATTTAGGACTAAGCTTTATATTAGTATTGAGGTTAATGTTTTACTTATTTATACTTATATAGTTTAAACAGCATTATTATATTTATATTATACTATCTTTCCAAGTTAGAGATCCTATTACTAATAGGATGTTGTATAA